AGTTTTGCTACAGATGATACACGAGGAATCTTTTTATGGCGGTTCTTCCTTCTAATGACCGGCATATCTATGATTCTTTTCTCCCAGATGAAGCAGCAGGCATCGGTCCGTAGAACCTATAAAAAAGAGATGGTTGTGGCGCGAAGTACTCTTGTGCACCTACGGCACTCGGCTCGCGCGCAACCCCGCCCCGTTATGTTATGGAAGAATTGAACTTCTTGCTGGGCTTGGTATTAAGAGCCAGCAATTGGCTGCTGGATTTCGACCCGAAACTAGAAAAAGATCGCTTCGGGGGTCACTATGGCGTGGCTGAATGTAGAGCAGTCCGCCCCTAAAGCGTTTGATCAGTATATTTTTTAGAACTTCGGAAGATGGTCAAGGTAGCTTGCTTCCAAGCCACTGCACTAGATGCGCATGTAGTCATAGTAGTCGGCTCAGAATGCCTCTGTTCTATACTCAAATCCCCCTTCGAATGAATGGGGAATTACGTCGATCTTTGATCTGCAGAATAAGGCCTACGAGCTCTCTGTTTTAGTTTTATGGCAGAGAAAGATAGCTCCTGCCTCCTGAGGTCCTTACAGGGACGGGTCAAAAACTTCTTTTTTTATTGAATTTACGCGGGGGAAGAAAGAACTAACTTCGCTTCTGGCTTTCCTGATCTCCAGCTAAAGAAGAAAGAGAGATGGGTTCGTTCATCAATTCAAAAACGCTTGTTTCGTACCTTTAAAAGCAAATTTGCTGCTCGAAGAATAGAAATCTGGCCTAATGGGCTTAGAGTTGTATCAGTTGGCTATTGGTATATAATAACTTCTTTTGCAATTGGTTCTCTTTCTTTTCCAGAATCAAAAAAGTCCTTTGGTCGCGATCAAAAATCAAAGGCAGAATAACGAGCTGAGAAAGGGGGCAAAGCGGAAGGAAGAGAGGCTAAGCACTAGGCGTTCCGATCGATGCTTAGTTCACTCCCAAGAACAAAAAAATCGTTTACCATTGGCCCTATAATCATAAGAAAAGCCGTACTCCTCCCATACTCTGGTGAATAATTTAATTGCCTCAGTCCGATCAACTTATATTATTAGTCAGTAGCTTGCTTGAGATTTGGAATTAGAGGGGACAATAGCAAGTGACGGTTTCATTCCTTATGACTTCTTACTACTAACTAGGGCTAGGGTTTAGTTTCTGATATAACTGAAATCCTACGATGAACTAAACGAGACTTATGGAGGGACTCGCTTTGCTTGCTCCCCTGTGATGAAGGAAAGCTAACTAGCAAACTCTGCTTCTCCGTCCTGGAATCCAATGCAACCTTCGACCGACCTCTCCAGGTGACCCGACAAGGTAAGCAAGTGAACTCCCAGCATCTAATCCCTCTCCTTCGGACCCTCTATTCCACTCCCTTCTGAGCCCACATCTCCATGTCCTATCGATGCTGATCTCTCCCCTAGCTGGCCATATATTGCATCTCCAACTACAGGTAAGAAGCTCCATCCGAGGGAAGATAAGCCATCTACGAGACCATTCCTGCGAATGAACAGAGCACTTTCGAAACCTCTTATCGAGACCCCATCTCCTGCTAATTATTCATCTGGTGGCGAAGGGCGACTCCACCTGCTAAGCAGGCCAAGCTTTCTATTCCCTTCCAGCAAGCAGCTGATAGCCATCAGTCACGGCTCCATAAGGCAATAAATTGGGTCAATAGCCACCATCAAAAGAAAGAAGGAAAGGAAGCTGCCTAAGCCCTTCACTAAGACCTGGCGAACTACCACCCTCCCTCTCTTGATATCGAATCCAGTGGAAGCGCCACCCTCTTCTTATCTTTCTTCGTCTCCTGGCCCTGAATAGAAGCTCCAAAGTCCAAGCTCTCCTGCTCCTGTTTCTGGATTCCTCTGCTCTTGATGAATGGAATGACCCCAACTGCTGCTATCGATGAAGTTCTTTCTGTCCCTCGATCCGACCTTTTTAGGTATAAGAATAAGAATAAGAACAGTGAGCCATCTCTTGCAATCTATGAACCTGGACCCGAACCATCTTATCTAATACCTTCGAACGAAGACCTTGGAAACCCATTCTTTCACCTCTAACGATAAGGGGGGCGGGATAGCTGGTTGTCTTCCCGGGCAAGCGAGTAAGTAGGAAGCTCTTTTTCAAATGGCAAGTAGGCAGGCCGTGAGCTAGCCAATAAGTGTAAGATGTATTGATAGTTCAGTGAAGCCAATGAGTATGGCAATCCGGTTCCAGCTGCTTGCTGGATAGCCGAAGATAGATTGACTTTGGGCTGAACTTGAAATTCGGTCTTGCTGAGGCGGCAAGGCCATTCTTGGACGTACGTTGAATATCCACTTTGCTGACTTGTCTTGTACTAGTACCTATTCTCCCCTGGAGAGGTCCAGGAGGGACCTCATCATGCCCCATCTTTCCCTTGCCTTTATTCAATTTCTAAGCCAGATTGCATTGCATGACAAGCACACGATGCAACATACTCAGCTTCGTAGAAAGCGTCACAATCGGTTCTTTCTTGAAACTCCATGTAAAAGCAGTATTTACAAGATAGAAAAGAAAGCCAGTAGTACTTTTTCTATCATCCAAGTCTCCAGCCCAATCACTATCAAAATAATCCAAAAGTCATAACTTCTACGAAGCTGAATAGAATAACCTTCAAGTGTGTCACCCGGCCTCACATGCGCATCTCTTGATCACAACCCTTAACGTAACGGTAACGGTCTTTTCTCTCCAAATCCGTCTATTTCCCCGTCCTTCTTTCTGGGGGAACTTTCTTCTTGTATCTCTTAAATGCTTGAGAGAGCCTTTTTCAAGGAAAAGCTAGTAGATCCGCCTTAGATTCTTTTTTCGCCTCTTTTCTTTCGGGTACGGGTAGTAAGTGAATGAAAGAACGACAATCATAGTCTCAATTCCTCTGACGCGATGTCAGCGGCAGTCTGACTTTTTAGGAACTGAGAGCGCTAACTTCCTGTCGGGATCAATCTCGGATTCTGCTTCTAAAGCTGTCTTGATTCTTGATAAGGGCGTCCCTCTAAGTTGATTGGTGAACCTAAAAGTGGCCTTGGTAGGCTCGAGTTTCTTTCTTTAAATGAAGTGGTTTTTGCCACGATACGATAGAGGAAAAAGGAATGAATGGAGAGGTAGCAGCAGCTGGATCGAATCATATAAGATGGTCTTCCCATCACTCTTTCCTCGTCAGCGAGGGTCGAGTATTGATATACAATAAAAAGCCCGGGCTGGCACCCTGCTTTGCTAGTGCGGAAGCGTATCAATAAAGATACCCAGCGTCTTTACTATAAGTTACTCGGATTAGCTCTTGGCTTGGGATTCTTATTGCATGCAGGGCTGACTTTCTTTCTTGTGCCCGCGAGACCCGAGCGCCATTCCCATCTTTTAAGAGGGCAAGGCCACCCGCTACTTCAGTTCTTGACCCAGAAAGAAAGGGACATTAAGCGAGGAGCTACGGTGTCAGGATCCATAGGATTTATCTAGTAGAAAGGGTCTGCTGGCTAGAAGCACAGCACAATAGGATCCGTCTCGTTCCCCAGGTGCTAGCACCGAAGATGGGCTATTGGTTGCCTTCACTACCAATGTCATGCTCCGATCCAGCCTTTGCCGCTGGAACAAGGAGAAGCCGGGGAAGGTGAGATTGATAGTACTGAAGATGCTTTCCTCTTGTCCCTAACTGTGAATCTATTGGGAAAAATTCTTTTGGTCGGGATTTTTTCACGGGACTCCATTTTCCGGACCACAGCTAGTTTGAACGAAAACCCGGGAATTTTTGAAGCAAGTTTGAGTTTTCTCATTTTTGCTTTTTTTTTCGGAAAGAAAAAAGAATTGTCGGACCTCCCTTCCCTAAAACGGGCTGATGAGCTTTTCCAGCTATACGAAAGGCCAAAGTGAAAGTTTTGAAATAGTCCCGGTTACTAACTTTTTTATTATATGAGAGTCAGCGGTTGGTCCTGCACCAAGCCTTTAATGCTGAATTGGTTCTATCTTTTTCCTTTTGATTAGGTGAGTTATAGTTATGTCAAAGGTCCATGAAGGCCATTGGAAGCCTATCAAGCTGTCTAGAGTAGGTCCTGAAATTGACCATTTCTTTATGATTTCATCTTTTGTACCCTGTAGTGAGAATGAGGCTCAAGTTAGCGTTAGCCTTTAAGGAATGAAGAAGTGAGAATTCTCTTTTAAGGAAGGGATGTTCGCTCTGGAATTGCTCTTCCGGTAACTGGTAGTCAGCACCTTCGGTCCGGGTTACAACCTGACCTCACTTACTAAATGGAATAACCAGAGGGACATTCCTACTTCCAGAAGGAGGGGCTTGAATAGTAAGAGCAAGACAGCCTGACTTAAATGCCAGTACTCCCGCTCCGTGGGGTATGAAAGGGGTAAGCTGCTAGAATCTCTTGCCAGTAAAAGAAGAAGGTTTTCGAGGATTACAAAAAGCCTACAAGTAGGCAGGACTTTCAGTTACAATGTCTAGGTTGGGAAAGCCTTTCTAAAGCCAATCGATTATCGGATTTCACCAACCCAACTACCACTACCAGGGTATTCCTAGATCCGCTCTCAGATCGCATTCCAGTCTTCAATCAAACGGAATGAAAGCAGGAGATTGATTAGCTATAGTAGCTGCAAACAAATCTCGTGACGGTGATCAAACAGCATTAGCTACGTTTCGTCTCTTGACGAGTCCTTACCCCCAGATCGAAACGTTACGATTCACTCCGGTGCTGCTTGCTGGTGGAGGTTGGGATCAACTATGAATAAGAAGTCGAAGAAGTAAAGACTCCCTAGATCCGCCTCTTACTTACCTACCTTCCCTGACTAGCTAGTTTGGTTGGTATCTATGGAGACCTCCTTTTCGGCTCATACATCCATCCTTGAGTTCGCTGCTAAACGAAGACGGAAAGGGATAGCTGAGGGGGGCAAAAAGATCGATTCGGTTTGGACGCTCATCTCGGACAGCTGGTAAGGCTGACAGAGACCGTTTCATAGTCATAAAATTGGGAACTACGATCACGAGGTTGAGAGAATTCAAGGGATTCGCCTCTCAGGTCCGTGGTCTAGCGATCCAGAGGGGAAGTGGTATTCGAAGCCAGGTAGACCCGTTCCGTGTGGTGTGCTCATTCCAAAAGAACTATGGAGTTCAGGGTTCCACCTGACCTGACATCAACTCGTATAGGGATAGGGATGAATTGAATAGAGAATCGGGTCAAGGCACTAACTTTTTTCGCTTACCCTTCATAGAATGGCTCTATTTATATAGTTTACGCTTACGAAATGAAGCCCGCCAGTAAAAGAAATGGGGGGAGCGAAGGAAGGGGAAGCTTGGATTCTGAAAATGGAGCTGGTTGTTTTCCATGAGATGGCGCTGTGTTAGGGTTACCTGTGGGAACGACAGAGAGGGGGGAAGAAGATGTTGTTGATGAGCTGGACTTGACCAGGCTTACTGAGGAATCCACCCTCGCATCCACGTGATGTTCCTTGGATACCAAGGCCAAAGCCAAACGATTGGACTGCTTTTCTGGGCCTGGACCTACTTTAGAGAGGTCTTTCGGCTTGGACATGACGTTTGCTTGATATTGGGCGGAGTGGGCTTTGTTTGCTGCTTTGCAGAGACTAGGCTAGGCCACGTGAATTGACCTCACCCATCACATCATCTTGGGAAGCTCCTCCCTCCTCAACAAGCTCCACCTCCAGAATATCTAGAACCGTTTGGGATTGGACTAGATTGGTTCACTCAATATCCTATATAAAGGAGAAAGGGCCAAATCATATATAATGATATAATTGAAATTAAAGTTATGGACTCATTTTATAGATATGTTTATGTCTTATCAAGAAGCCCAAAAACTCTTTGATCTCTATACTTTAGAAGAGTTGAGGAATTTCCTGGAGCTCTTTCTTTCCATTTCTTTTCTGGTGTAAAACCCTCCCTATCAATACTTCCTTGCTATTCATTGACAAGAGTTGTAGGGACAAAAATGAGTAATCGAACCCCTTAGACCCTTTTGCATACTTCGATCTACAAGGCTTTAATCGATGCTTTTGTCAAGGCTTTTGTCAAGGCGGCTCCTCATATGAAATCCTGAAAAATAGAAATAGCCCATAAAATGACAGCCATCAAAAGGCCTAAGTCCATATTCTAGCCTCGGTCTGTCCAAATTCAGCGGTCTCTACCCAAGTAGCTCTGGCCCATGATCCAAGGGACCTGCAACCAGTTAATCATTCTTTCTTTATTTTCCAACCACTCGGGCAATCATGCTTGTTTTATCTTCCAACCAATCCCTTTGATTCCGTTTCTGCAGCAGTATATAATCTCGGTCCCTTACCTTGATGCCTACAGCTCAATCTTTTTTACAGTGATGGCAATAATATGCGAAATACTGTTTTTTCTTTTTCTTGGGTTGTTTCTGAATGGCATCATAGCTACACGAGGGAAAGCGATGCTGCCCACTCTGCCGGGGGCCGCTTTCTTCCCCTCAAAAATGCCAGTTCCACCATCAGGGCCCAGCAAGCAGCATAATTCTGTTCCGAGGCTGCGTTTCATTCCAGCACCAGTAGTATATGGTTCGAAGCGCCTTGTTCCATCCGGCGCGAATCCCTTCCATCACTAGTATAGTGGAGGTGTTATTTGTATTGCAATAATGAATAAATGTACGAACACAAATAATGAGCAGACCAGCCCACTTTTATTTTATATGTGGGTTCATTTCATAATTTCTTTTTGAATAAAGAAGCGCGCGTGTAACGCAGGTGTTTTTCTCGGTTGATGGATGGGATAAATGTCTATATCGCTTTATAATGTTATTGTTATGTTGATGCTATATTAAAGAATATAATCTAAAAAAGTTGCTTAAAGTCCCATTCTTTATAATTGTCTTTCTCGTCCTAAATTAAATATTAAATAAAGTACGAACTTCAAGTTTTAATTGTTTACTCAACAGGAAGCGTCACAGCCTAGGTTTGGGCCACACCGAAGCATTCTATGTGTGTGCAGTAATAGTTTTCGAAATTTCCGAGGTAGGTTCTTTTTTAATCTAGAGCAATTTGCCTGCTTCTTTCTAGGCTATGGTTTACCTGTATCATGCAAATGTCCAACACTTAGGTGCTTTCTAAGATCCTGCTCAACTAAAGCAAGCATGTGCGGAATATCCCTTTCCCGGGCGGGAAAGCCCTTATTTTGTTCCATTCCAGGAGAAGAATGCCATGCCACTCAACCAGAGGCAGAGAAGCGGAATGGCAAGAAGCAGAGAAAAAGACAATGAAAAACAGAAGGATTAAAAGAAAAGGATCTCCCTTAGCCCTTCAAGAAAGCTGGCACACACGGAAAGAGACAAGGATTGAACATTAGTACTGGATTCTTGATCCCCTGATCTTGATATATGAATAGGACGGACGAAGTCAAAGACGAAGAGAGATCATAACAGGCACAAAAGGCCAATTAACAAAGCGAGAGTAGGGATCTCTTCTCTTCAGACGGGGAGGGCTCTTCCAGCACTCTTTCCAGCTAGAAGAAAGCAACCAACAAAGCCAGACAGCAATCAAGAGAGTGGGGCAGTCTCATCCCATGAAAGGTAAGGAAGGACTGCAGCTTTCCCGAGTGGAAGAGGTTCAATTCAATAGTTCCGACTCTGACTTTGAAGTGAAGCCCGGCCGGGTGAAGAAGCCTCAGCCCGAGCTTTGACTATGACTACGAGCAGTTGGGATCACATTCGAGGAGTAAAGTCAGAATGTAAGAAAGTAATGCAGTCAAGCAGTTACGGTAGTGGAAATTTTCCCTATCCAGGCCGACAACAGGCTCGCTACCGAGACGAAATGCCACTCTTGGCAAAACGGCCCTCCCGCTAGGTAAAGGAATTGACTTGCTAACAGCCAAACAAGGGATTCGACTCTTAGAATATGTAACTTTCCTAGACTAGTTCCAGGGCAAGAAGGTAAGCTCCTTGCTAGGATGCTAAAGAGAATGCTGCTGCTGCTTTATGGAATTGATTAAAGCTTAACTCCTATTTGCACTCCTACTCCTAAGCCAAGAAGGCAGTGAGCAAGGGGCCTAGCCATAAAGCCGTCAGTTGGAGATAGCGTGATGCGCCCAGTACTTGTTATAAGGGTAAGGGGAGGATGCGAGGCGAGTTACGTATACTTTTTTACGGGAGGCTGTTGGCGAGTGGAATAGAAAGAGTTCGTTGCATCAACAAAGTGGAGTAGTAAAGAGGAAAGAGCTGCGTATAGAGCTCCGGATTCTTTAGCAACTAGGAGAGCGGACGATTCTTTTTATTTCTAACCGCAGCTTTCCTCCATCCCGGGCTTAAGAATGCCTTGAAAGCCAGAAACTATCTAACCATACCAGTCGTTCACCCAACCCAATAAAAACTTGCCCCCGCACTCCCACTACCAATGAGAGGACTGAAAGCGGCCTACTTGAGAAAGAGAAGAGTTTGTGAAGCTGACCTCCACACAAATAGACTCAGATGGTATTCCCTTTGTTGAGTGGGAGGAGGAGAGTCTGCTGCTAGCAAACAGCAGATACAGATTTTCTTTGATATCACGATTCGGTGATAGGAGGCCTACTCTCCTTGAGATTAGAGAGTGGTGCTCCAAGGCATGGAGCTTGACTGGTAAGATCTCTCTTTCTGCTCTAAAAAAAGGTTTGATTTGGATTCATTTTGAATGTGAAGAGAACAAAGTTTTGGAGAAGGGACAATATTGGGTATGGAAGACCGCGATGTTCTTGCATCGATGGTGCCCGGGGCTTGACTTGGACGAGTTGCTCCTATCGGCATGGGTGGTTTTGAGTGGGGTAGAGGAAATTTATTTTAGCAGTAAAAAGCATACGAAGAATGTTATAATGGAGAGTGCGGAAGATGGTCTATGGGAAACTCCAAGAAAAAAAAAGAAAGTAATAAGCAGGAGTCGATTCGATCTACTATGCCTTTCACTCGGTCTTTCTCGCCTTGGCTTTAAGCTTGAATTAAAGAAATGGATTATTGGGTCTGGGATCGATTTGATTGGAAAGTTCCTTGCCTCTTGTGCCGTGCGTGAGCTGTGCCTGCTTTTCCCTCAAAAAGCATTGAACCGCCTTTCCTCCAGTGAATAAATAGGCTAAACAACCGATCTTGCGACATCGATTTTTCCGATTTATCCTTTGAAATCAATGTCTCCACTCTCGCAAGGCGAGAGAAGCGTGGTAGCGCCTGTCAGCGCTGCTCTTTTTTTTTTGAACGGTACGAGCAGACCACTTAAGCAGATACCTAGACTTCCATTTTGAACTACCAAGCAAGGTAGTTGTATAGGCGGAATGGAGTATCCGTCATCGTAATCAGAACAAACTGAAGGAAGGAGACAGCACCAGATCAGCTTTCAAGAGAAAGCAAGAACCACTGAAAGAGGCCGTTTCGTATAATTACGCCAGCCAGCAAAGCAACTCATGCACTTGGAGCGAGCCACCTGGCGATTGAGGGGCAGTCATATGTTTATGTGAATAAATTATCCTCTCATCGATTACCGTAAGAAGACTTTCTCATTTAGAAAGAATGGCGAAAAAGGCCTCCTTGCATTGCCCAACTAGAGCGAAAAGCCTTATTGCGTTGCGGCCCTAAGTAGCTATGGGGTCTTGATGTACTTGGAACGAAGACCGCTTACCTGAGTATGGCGGTTCGGTAGCCGTTCAATGATAGCATGAGATCCTCGCTTCGGTTCCGGGCGTCATAGGGCAATATCCGCTAACTCGAATCAAGGAATGAAAGTTAGCGGATGCTATAATCTATTCCTACGCTAAGGATATACGCTTTGTCTTACTTCTATGTCTGAGTCTGAGTTTAGGTTTTTCTCTTTTTTGGCTGCATGCTCCTGAATTAGTGATTCTTAACCCTCCTAGCCTATGCTCACCAGATTTTGGACTTCTTCAAAGTGTGGTACAGGACACCTTCATCAACAATCTCTGTTCAATTCATCAAGACTGCAGTCCCTGCCCTGTGAATGCGGGGAACCGCTCAATCGAGCTGCCAGTATTTACAGAGGAACCTCAATTTGATCCTTTAGAAGTCAAAAGGAAAAAGCTAGTTAAAGCGTCAGCTACTTATTTCGCAGCTATTTTGCTTAGTATAGCACTTACAGAATCACTTTCTTATTTAGGTATTTTACCATCTTAGAAGATCTTCTCAAAGCTGTACGATATGTTAATCGGATTCATACCTCCTACTATGATGCGGGAGCAGCTCTTGCATTATGTCTTTTCTTATGCCTCGGGTTTTCTCTTCCTCATGTAGACGCAAAAATCTTCATTTTCCTTAATAAAAAAGAATGCGTTGGCGTTCTTTCTTTTTTGAAGTGGATCCTCTTTTTCTTTGTTTGTTTAAAGGCTAGCTTTCCCGTTTTGGTTCAGTTACTCTTCTCTTCTATGATGCTCTTACTCCGATCTCGTAACTCATCAAGAAGGTAACGGTTTCACATCCAAATCGAATGCTAAAGGCTAGACGCTCTCCTTATCCCCCCTCCCCGTCAGCCTTAGTCTTATCCAACTCGAAAGAGAGTGAAGTGAGCCGTTGGCTATGCGGCACGAACGATAGAAGCAGAACTGACGGAGGGTTAAAGTCCAAAGGAAAGAGTTTTTTGAAGCCCTCCTACATTCCTCTGTGCTATAGGGCTTACATCTTTGGGAAGACAGATCATATAAGGGCCTTACCTACGCTCCAATATCTATATATCCCTTCTCTATTTGAATTTGAGAGTACACAAGCTTAGCTACTTACTTGTTGATTCGAATAGATCCACTGGGTATAATCAAAGTGTTCTCTACTTACGTGAAGTGATAGAAAGGGTCGACTCTCAATGAACTTCTCAGCCCTACTTTACCATCTTTCTTCTTTACTACACTCTGCTTGGATACTATTGAGACAGAAGCATACCTTTCACTTAGACACAAGGATTCTTAGATATCAACTACATGCCCTCTTATCTCTATATAGCTGCCACCTTCTCTCTTATTAGGGAGTGGCTAAGGTATTTATTGAATCTATTTCCTTTCTCCCCTTTGTTGAGTCTGTCTCGCTAGTCTTCCCAGTTACATGAAAAACAATAGAAGATAGAAAAAGGGAAAGCTACTAACACTCTATCTAAAAGGGAATAATGGTAAAATAAAAAGTCTTGGAGTTGAGGACATGAGTTCTTCTTACCAAGCATCCTTCACCTATAGGGTTTCATTTCCTAGGTAAGTGAGAGATTCCACAGAAAAAGAAGCAATGATATCTCTCTATAAGCTTGTTATCTTTCCTATTCTCTTGACTCAATCAAAAAGCTGCTTCACAGTCATACTACTACTACTACTACTCTTTCTACCTTTTTCAAGAACTTCCATAGCATAATAAGGAGACAATTCAGATAGATAAGAATGAAAGGATACAACCCTTTTTCTCATATAGCTTCCAGTACTTTACCAGCGGGATGGCAGTAAAACTTTTACTAAAGAATCCTTCTTTCTAAGACTAGGCTATCCAGTCAGATCCATACGCTTAGCCCTAGAGATTGTCTTATCTAATTTAATAGGCTAATCAGGCTAGTTACACATACTTTTCTAGCCAAGCAAGTTCTCTGATCAAAGGTTCACTTCCATTGCCCCTTTCTGAGTTAGATTACACTTATCCATCTACCTAACTGAGCAAGATAAGCTTGTCCATTCTAATGCAAAGAGCAAGGAACTAGTAGGAGCTAGTGGTAAGAGAGAATGTGCTAGATCTTTAGTGCTATATTTGTAGTTACCTCTTTTCCTCTATAGAGAGAGACCTTTGGACTCATTTTTTCTAAACTATTAGAATGACATCCTTGTTCTAGGGACAGGGTAAGGGAATACTAGAGACTTAGAAGTAAAGAGGACCGTGAGAAAGGCTTTTATTCCACTTGGGCCTATTGCGAGATCTAATATGCATAGAACTTTAATAACTTCAATAGAGAGTAGGTGGGGATATATCCTGTCTTAGAATTGTTAGGATCCCATTCCAACTAGAAAGTCAAGTATACCCTGGAAAGCTTTTTACACATAGAAGTTTCATTGAGTCTTTCTTATATGCTCAGTCATGTGCTCTGGAAAGGTCTTATCCACTTAGAGTAGAGAGTTCTCTTCCTAGGTTCAGTGCCTTATAGTGGGTTTTCATCAGACTCTTAAGCCTTAACGCTCTGACTACCTGCCTTTCTTTCTAGCTCTATAGGGAGGAGAGAATCTAAACAGCTGTACTGACAAGAGAGCACTATCCAAGGTTGGGTTCCACTTACTTGCTTAGCCTTTTCAAATTCAAAGTGAGTAGGGAAAGAGAAAGTGCTTTCAAAGATGTCTCACAACTCACAAGATCTGTTGGGAACAGCTTGAGGCCATTTGAGCGAAAGATTGAGCATTGGATCAAGAGAGTGCATTAGCCGGCTAAGTCGAAGCGTATCAATCCCAAGGTCGGCCTACAGATATCACTTTTAGGTCTTCTTCTTTCCAGCGGAGGGAGCAAGGCCATTCTGAGGCTCAACCCCTTAAAGCTTAAAGAAAGTACTGCTACACGCAATAAGCCAATCTATCTACATGATTCTCACATCTTGATCTTTCCACATTCGTATCATTGGGTAAAGCTTTTTTCTGCACTATTGCCAGTTACTTCAGCGCCTCTCTTTCTAGACCAGAAGGAATTGAGTCGATCGATGATTTACTCTTTTTCCGGTAGTCCTTCGTAGTGCTTCTCAACCTATATCCTGATCTATGGGACCCTCTTTGTATTTGTCTGTACGCCTATAAGAGAGGTTTCTATGGTGATTTTCGTTATGTAATCGATGTCCGCAGTCTCGCTTTCTGCTCATTCGTAGAGGGTATTTCTTCATTCTTCTTTTCTTTATATTAATAGTAGATAAATTGCTGGTTCTTTACCAGGAAGAAAGATGCTACTGTCACTAAGGGAATAGCTCCCCTTCTTGTCTCGCTTAGGTTTTTTTTTCTCGATGGGAAAAAATGAGTTTCTGTCCTACCCCCTTCGTGAGACCTAGTTGCTTTCCCCAAGTGAGTTTAGTAGCGGAGCTGAAAATAAGAGCCTTTTCTTGCAGAATCTAATCCATCCATCATAACGAAAAAGACTAGCTTCGGGCTTATCTATCCACGCTACGCTAGAGATGGAATCGACGTTCCCACATAAACTCATGCTTAGACGAACTTCTCGATGCACAGTCGGGGCAGGCTTCTCTGATTGGAACAATCGCTCTATTCCCTTTGCCTTTTATTTTAGGAGTAGGAGCTGCACTGTTTGGCTTTTCTTTTTATGGTTGGGAATACTTCGCAACAGGTCCTACGTAGATGCCCGGCAGCTTCAACAATTCTTTGAAAGGAGGCAGCCTTCTCTTTTAGCATCGAGTTCACTCATCCATGCCCTTGCCTTACCCGTACCCGACCGATTGGCTTGAAGCTTGATTCTCCTGATGTCAGAAAAGGTGTTCTATCGCATTCTTTTAGATATCCACGTGTGATACCTTCATTTAAGCAGCTTCTCAGCTAAGGGGGAGGCCAGAAGGAACAGCAGGGCAGAATAGACTACTATAAAGAAAAGAGCTTCCACTTCTCTTTTCAAAAGGAGAACTCAATTCTAATCCTCTGGAAAAGAAGAAAGCAGCACTTTAGCGATTCCCAGTTCTTTACTAACTCAGTGTCGATCTCTAAACGCCTAATCTCACGACTGGTCAAGAAAGCAACACTCTCAAGCTAGGATGCGGATCCAATCTAAAAAAAGTTTGAGAGACGTCAAATGGGCCTAAACCCGATTTCCACTCATAGAGAATCGAGAAAAAAGACTAGTTTGAGGAAACAGCGTATTTTTGTCCTTGATAAGGCGAGAAAGTACTTGAACTTCTTCTTTGACTCTCCCTTCTTCTCTTATGATATTGGAGTTAGAAGGACAGATCCTAACCATGGAATGGAGTAGTTCAGAAGGCGTATTCGATTTCAAGAAATGAAATATTTTATTAATAACGTTTGGGAACTAGCCGGTAGATCAACTGACATGGTCTACGATCATAAAACGATAGGAACTGGGGTTCCTTTGCTAGCTTTGACCGATCAAAAGATCATAATCCGCGGCAAGGAAGGCCCACGCTATTCAAAGCAGGCAGAATAAGATTTCGGTAAGAACTTAGTAATTTATCTTGATTTTCCCTCCCCAACTCTACAAAATGAGAGGAAGAAACTCCATAACATAAGGGGGAAAGCTCCACTCCTACTCCACCTAAGTTGAATCCAGTGAAGAAGACTGGAACCTGAAAAGGCATCTTTTTCAACACTTTGATTAGTGTAACTACAAACCGCATTCTAGCAGCCCTAAAAAAAGAATCTCTAGCGAAGCTGTCAACTCAACCTAAGGAAAGCGATCCGCTAGTCTAATCTATTCTCTGCTTTCGAGCAGTGAATTCCGGCCAGTCAACTTAGATGTCACTGGACTGGGCAAAAGCCCTTCAGTCAGCTTAGATACCGCTCCTGCTGCGTAAGATAATGTTGTAGAGGAGTTTGTTGTCCTCAACGTTGACCGATTTCAAGAAGAGTCTAATCTAACGGGTCAAATCAAGTCAGTTTTTCATTGACCTTAGAAGATGATTTCTTTTCCCCGAAATCCAGTACTGTCGAAAAAACAAAATAAAAATCTAAAAAGAAAATGGAAAGAAACTAAGATAGAACCACTAACTATAAAGATAAAGCTATAAAGATAAAGGAGGTGACTGTAAAGGTCTCCGACCGAGGCTTTCATAGAAAGGAGCTTCGGTGTCACACTGGTCTGGGCTTGTAGGGGCACCAGAAGCGGGTCTAGAGCCTGCTTCACACCCAAATCTCTTTTTGGACACGGACACTCAAATAAATAAAGCGTGCCCAACACCAACGTACAAGACAGATGCCAGGGCAATGAACCATAACCCCATTCAATATGGTTCCGACCTGCCTTGAAGCAGGAAGAGGAGCACCCGGGAAGGAGGACTAAGGATCTAATCTTCCCCAAGAGGGGAGAATAGGAAAGCAAAGGCTAAGGCAGGGGATCGGATTGAGCACTTTCATTCTTCCGGCGGAATCAAAGACATACCTCGATGCCCAGAATAAGGAAATAGATTCTTTATCCGCCTTCCTTAATGAAGACGAGGATTTTTAACTACTCGTATCAGCTCAACCAGTTGGAATATCCCTTGATCTCGTATCCGTTGGTCAAGATTAGGAAAGTTTTCAATAACCCAGTGCTAGTGCAATTGAATCAGCTCTTGTCTTTCTTATCTCAGATGCGCCTGGTCTTATCCTTTTCTCCTTTCGCCTAGGACTCATTCCACTTCTTTCTTCTTTTTGATCTCGTTCGTCTTCTGTTCGTTCTTAGTTCCTCGACTTTTTGGTGCAATAAACCTAACCAACCTACCTCTTTAGTTAAGAGGAAGTTGCTAGACTGACTTACTAAGGCTTTCAGTAAAGCTAGTTGCTAAGAGTACTACTTTGCTAGGCAGCACACTCCTACATTAGCGAACTCTCTCTGGGCCCTCTCTCTTGCATTTCTGATTCAATAGGCTGCCTTAAGAAAAGTTAGAGGATTTCTCCTTCATGCCCTTGCCAGCATGATAGAGCCCATACAATCAGTTTACCTCGTGAAAGTGCCTTCGCTTAGCGAACCTACTCTCCTTCTCCTTTAGGGTAGGGCTTCAGTGCCCAATTCCCAGAGCATTGAAATAATAGCTATGTTGTTACCAATTCCTATCTCACCAGAAAGCCCAACAGCAGATAGAGTGAGGTACCTCTGTGATTGGTAGTAAGCGGAAAGGAAATGCCACTTCTTTTCTTCCGGGACAAATCCCTCCTTTTCAACCTGTAATCCTAGCCTGCGGCATATCGCAGGACAAACTTCGCTTGCCTGGATCGAGAGATTGAAGTCTTGCTGTGACCTGTGCTACCTATGATAGTGCGCCTAGGGCTGTGGTACTGCCTGAAGCTCTTAACTCCTATCTCGGAAGGAAAAGTCTCGTGTCAAGTGGTTGAGGCAATTACTGGTTTCTTTCATTTCTTGGTTAGGTAGGAGCCTCATTTCTGAATGAAAGACGGAAACCGGCAAAGGCTCAAGGAACAGGAGGGTCTCGCTCACTTGCACAAGCCTTCTTTCTTTGCGGATCGAGAAAGATCATTTCTTTAGAAAATGCGGCAGGATTTTCGTAGAAGGAGGCACGATCAAACTGAAAAGCCTCCGAAAATGGTACTTTTATAGGTATCAAGTAGAGAGAAAGTTGGTCTTACCAAAACACATTCGCCATTGCTCTCGGCTGGAGCTGTTGTCGGGATTGGGGAACCCTTCATAGAACTGGGGGAAATTAGTACAAAAGGTCCAACTGATCAAACATCCCGTGCAAGCTAATCGGCTTTTATGAGCAGTCTGACTCCAACTTCTGACTTTTATTAATGGGCTCGAGCCAGCGAAAGCATGACAGCGGGAATGCTGGTAGAGCAATAGAAGCTAGGGTGATCTTTTAGAAATAAACTTAGTGCAAAGTAAAGGGCGCTGTGAACACTCGGTTTGACAAAAGCGCTTTTGTCACGTCTTAGCTTCAATTCACTCGTATATTCGTACGTTTTGAACAGTTCTTTTTCTTCTCAGTTATCTTACGATCTTCCGAAGGGCTTTACCTATAACTATAAAAGCTTTAAATCGACTATTTCCGAGCTGGTTAAATTACACCTGATATGCCAACCGGACAACTTTGGGAATCTAAATTAGAAAGAGGGGGTCTATGGATCAGTCAAGAGCTTCACCCCAGTCTTCCCCGGGGGAAGGAAGAAAAGCCAGAGACGAAATAGAAAACCTCCTAGAAGGCCACTCCTTAAGCAGCAAAACAGGACTTGAGGTCAGTTCAAGTACAAATCATTAGAGGTAGGGATGCTCTCTGTGCTATCAAGAATCAGGAGTAGCTTTTCTTTTCTCTAGCCCCGAGCCGGAACTCAAATCAAAAAGAATCTGACTCGGCACCTCGCTTCTTACCGCGTAAATGCCATTCTTTTCTTTCTGGCGCCTATCAAGAATAGAATTCTTTCTTCACTCGACTCGGAGTTCTAGCTTTCTTATGACTTCAAGCATCTCTCAATCATGTTGCTAAAAGAAATTCTCTGGAAACGGGGGGAAGTCTGCTTTGCATTGCTATAGGGCTATGATTCAATTCGCAGCTCTCAATCAAAAGAAATAGCCCTTCTTCCAGCAGCGGCAAGAGCCTTTCAATAGCAGCGTATTCGATGATGGACATATTAGGTATGGAAGCTTAATCCCGAACTCTTCCTTCTAGTCTACCTAAGAGGAGATTTATGGTCAATTCTTGCAGTTCCTTGCTTCACTTCAGGCCTCTATTCAATCACTGAAGCCCAGCAATAGATGTTGATGGCTAGTAGGATGAATAATAAAACGAATAAGACAAAGGCGAATCCGCGGCTCCAGGGGGGTTACCCAAGGAAGGGAATCAGCCTCTGCCGATTCATTCATTCCCGCGAAATGGCGAGGCGAAGCTGTGGAACACAGCGAGACTAACACTCCATTCGCACCGCACTCACCAGCATCTAGATGCCGTTGGCACCGTCTCCTGCTCCAAAAGCAAGCCGGGCACCGGCTAGACCATCCTCATTACTTTCCGTGGATTAGATAGCCGCCTTACTTAGTGAAAGTGTCCCCGACTCAACCAGGTCTTCTTCAGTCCGCTTGGAAAGCTATATTCTATCTTCAACCAAGCGCGAAACTAGGAATGCTAGAAATGGTGGAGTCGCCTTGTGCTGGTTCTAGGCCTGCGTTCCCCCCAAGTGAACGGGTTAGCCTCCCTTTTAATTCAGGGCATCATATTCATGTGGGGCAATCCATGACTTATAGTTAACATTGAGCTGCCTGCTTTTCTGTTGGATTGATTGGAAGAGTGGTTCGCATATGATCTCTTCGTTTACGGCTCTTTATTCCTTCTCTTATTTATTTGTTCTCCAGAAGGTTTCTTTTTTTTTTGTTTGGATGCCCCTTTCCTTTCGGGCTCACTTCCTGACAACCCAGCCCACAACAGGAAATGGACAGGCATTGACAAAAGCCGAAGCGCTGGCAAACACCTATATTCTATCCAGAAAGAGCGGAACCGAACGAAAGCAAGGATTACGGGCGAGTCTGATGAAGCGCTCATGGTCGTAGCAGGAAAGATGACAATGAAGTCTGATAAAGCAAAAAAAAGGCTAGTCCCAGTGGGCAGAGCGAAGGGTTAAGTTAGCCTACCTTAACAGGTATGGGGCACGAGCGCGGAAGAGATCTTACTTTACCCTCCCGTTATTCCTGAGTCAGAAAGATGAGTCCAAAGGCCAGGGAAGCGCGACTATCCTAGCAAAAAGAAATCGCTTTTTATAGTTTCATTTTACTATAAAAAAGGATAAGATTAATGTCTTAATGGAAATGGAGAATAGCTGAGTAGGAGTCCTTTAGGGGAGAGTCCTACACCATCACTAGGAAATTACTCAACTCAAGTAAAGGGAGTTAGACAGGAAGACAAACAGAGCTTATCTCTATATTCTAGCTAAGAGCAGCTTCTACGCTTAGAGCTCCTAATAGAAAAGGAAAGGTCTTCTACTTGAATCAGAAAAGAAGGACTTTCACTGGGCTTATTGCTAAATAGAAATTAGCGACTGATTTCATGCTTAGTATCTTAGTTTTTTTTTTATCTTCTAAGCTAACTTTAATCTCAAAAAGAGGATTCCTTGCTTGCATTATATCCATTAGATAGCCCTTTTTCTTCCTTTATTCGCCGCAGGAAGAGATTCCAACTATGCTTACCTCTAACGAAAGGACTGGAATCTGAGCTCCTATACAAAATCTTGAATACAGTTTCTATTATATATAGCCTATTAAATTAATATTGGGTACTCTATTAGTATTATAGAAAGAATCAATCTGTCCAATCCTATACGCTAGGAATAACTTTATTAGGGTAGTAGCCCAGCTCTGGAAGGGGAAGCACACAACTCAGAGGGTTAAGGCTTAAACGATGAATGTTATCCCTATCGCCTGCCTATGGACCGAAGGACCTATGCTTGCTGCCTTCACTCTACTTTCGAAACCGAAGCTTTCACTCCAATAGTTGAGCTATAGCGACTACGTACATACAATTTCACCTTTTTTGATTTAACCTTTCCAACCAAGCTACCTTCACTACGTTCAGCCCTCAGAAAAGTCTGTTTTCATTGCACTCAGATAATAGTTTTCTAGTTCATCTCTTCTTCCGGAAGACCCTCAGGTTTCTTGCTTAGATGTGAATCTTCCAGTCTTAGTCCTCCTCCTATTCCTAGTTCCATTGTACCCTATTTCCTAATTTCATTTTCATTCTACCCATATATTGGTTGATTGAACCATCCTACCTCAAAGAAAAGAACTCCTAGTGAGAGGAATATAGGAATTTTTTATACTAGTAATCACCAAAGGAAATCGATAGACCCGGCTACAGAAGGCTTTCTTCGTCTGATATAGAATATAAATGGGTATTTTTAGGTCTTCTGCTCTAGTGTAAGTCGTAAGCTCATCTAGATTCCATTTTGGGATCAGGTATTAAGCGAAGCGCTTCCCGTTCCCTCTTTTTCACATCATTCTTTTGCCGTTGTTCTTGGAAACATAGGAGGGAGCTCCTCCTGTATTTAGGATTAATAAACTTTTCCTATTTATGCCCCCAGGAGTGCGCCTCTTACTATATCTTTCTGCCTGCACGCTACCATTTCCTCACTATGCGAAGTCGCGGAGCGCTTGACTTCAAATCCATAATGCGACCTATAGTTTCGGGTTCCACATGACCCTTAGGACCCAAAATCGGATAAAAAGAGGATCAAGAAGGGAGCGCTCAAGCAACTGTATTAAGTCGTCGAGCATAAGAGCTTCGGGTTCAGAAGTCGTACGTCTGGTTCTACCACTCGCAGAGAGAAATGCAAAATTAAAACATCCGGTCCGGTCAGAAGAAACAAAAGAGAGATTGGATTATGAGGAAGTGTTTTCGTTTGGTCAATTACTGCTCAGTTATGGCTGCTTCCCGGGGGGAAGATACTACTACTAATTTCTTACGAGAAAAGCTAAATTCTTTTTTTGTATTCTATTTTTTCGATTACTAATCTTATTTGCCTTTCTCGGTGTGTACCATTGCTTCTTTCTGTGGCTTGGTAGTTTAGATCTCTTGCATGGCCTCAAAGGCGGGAATCTCTCGGGGGGGGCGGGCCCTCTCTTTCTCTGTGTCTCGGTGCTTTGGATGGGAAGGGTGGCTGGCTCCTTGGGATGGGCCTTCTTTCTGGTATGATGGACTCAGTTATTAACATGATGGGTCCAGCTTCCGGGACATCAAGCTCGCCGTCCCTGTCTGCATCTACTTCAGTGGGAACCTCTCTTGAGGTGAGGGGCATTGCTCAGGCGAAAGCCAAACGAGCACTGAGCCCGAGGAGTTTTATACTCCCAAATCGGAGAAAGAAGACCAAGCAAGGGGGGTTTCTCCACCTTCGACTTCCACCCCGTTGAGTGACAGTCATTCCGAAAACGAGAAAAAAGAGAGTTTTACCTTTCTTTCAGAACTCGGGCGAAAAGTCTCTTTCGAGTTTTCAACGAAAGACTTGAGGAGGAAGATAAGAAGGGGCTGATTGCCCCCATTCCGGAATCCCAATTCATTTCAACTTTTGACCTCCCTACGAACGAAGAAAGATATGGAAGGGATCATGAATTTAGAGGCCGTGGCCAAAGACAGAAACTATCCCTATCGTCAAATCCGGCAACTTCTGAGAGAACACCGGAGAAATATCGAAGCAGATGACGATTTGGAATGAAAGCATGACGAGAATGAAAAAGCAAAGCGTAGAAAAGAAAGAAAAGAGAAAATAGAATGACCGCGGATTTAACCACCGTAGCAGTCTCGACTATAATTTTGGCTCTTTCCATTTGCTTAAGCACAAAGCTCTTGGGCAAACGCTCAAGGGGGGAAGATCACTCACTATGTCCAGAATCCAAGCGAGCCAGATTAGATGAAGCAACATCTTCATCTAATCAAGTTGCTCAAGAGCTCACCCCTGTGCAGGAAGCCTCTCTCAGTGCTGACCCGACGAGTCCCACCCCCCTGGAAGAGTCGGATTTCCCTGGGGACCTGGTACGCTTAAGTTCGCCCGATACCGACTATGACGATAGCTATTTAGTTCTTTATCAAGAAATCATGGAAAAGATCACCGATCTCCTCACAAACCTTCCTGGGATTCCGCCGATCCCAGCGTGGGTCACTCTCCAAGAGATAGTCCAATTCCATCTCTTGCTCTTGGACGAGGAGGAGGCGGATCTCGTCTATTTGCAGGATATGCTGCAGGACTTGACGTTCCTGGGGCACCACTCCGAATTCTTCCTCTTTTTTATTGATGGGAAGAACTGAAAAAAGGCTTTCGCCGAAGTCGAATTTCAATTCCATTATGGTGGTCTCGTCATGTCCTCCGGTTCAGCCTGTCCTATTGGCATCGGCCATCCTAGGAATCCGATGTTGGGTCGGGGCAATCTGACTCTTGGCCTTCCACAACTCATCCCTTTATTAAGTAGTAGAGTGAGGCCTTGACCTCTCCCTAGGGAGTGTGTTTCTTTTTGGCAATGAACCTCATACCTTTAGTGGTCTTGTAGCTCCATAAGGGGGTTGCTTCTCTCCTATGGACGTCTTCCTAGCTCCTGAACTAGCATACTGGAAGGAAATCCCTGAATAAAGGGTTTACCCGTTGAGAATCTATCCTCCGTCTTCTTCTCCTGAGCTAAAAGGCGTGGTTGGTGTTTAAAGGCTAGAACTGGATCACTCTTCCCCGACTTTAAGGTGAGCAAAGGTGCATTAGCCCAGGAAGATCTCTCTTAATAAAAGGCAGGCTAAGAGAGGCTCGTACTTACCTACACCCCACTCTCTATCTCAGACATTGGTACGATCTCTTTATCATCTCGTTCTGGTAATGTTATTTATCTCAATGATGCTATGTTGGTTCCTAAAGTCAGTCTCTCAAAAAATTGGACAACTTTGTGATGATCGCCAAAGCTATGCCATCTTTACTCCTCCGTGTTGTCAAGGATCTACACACGCATAATGTCATAGCTATAGGGTGCCGCCCGTAGCCAACCCATATATGCTTTAGACCTTGATTCTCCTCTGAGTTATTTGTGGCTTCTTCATAACAAAGAGCTTCCTGATCTTTGGCAACTAAGGGCTTATAGAGGTCTTGTTGGTTGTTAGGTCTTCGACTACATTGAACAAACTAGAACGCCTTCAATTGCTTACTGCATCTGCTAGTTCTTCATTCTCTTCTTGGTTTAGCTGCCCAGCTGGCCAAACACGGGCAACACCTACGAATTCCAATCTTCTGATTGTTTCAATTCCATTAGCCTTTGTGCATTCTGATGTATGGGGCCCATCGCCTGCGCCTTCTCTCTCTGGTTATCGCATTCCTTTCTTAGAACTAATTCATAGGGGCTTAGTTCAAAGCTCGTTTATGGATGAAGTATTTCGTTATAAAAAAAAATGACAAAAGAGTGCATTGGCGAAAGGAAGAGAATGGTCCTGTCATCTCGATTCGCTTCTTTATGACTTAACTCACGACGCGACTTCCCTCTACGTTCAACTCCGATCAAGGCAAGAAAGCAAGCTGAGACTAAGAAGAGTAAACTCCTTGGTACCAGATCAATTGAATTAGCTGGCCGGATCCAGAAAGGTAAGACCTACTACACCATAAGAGCGAGTGAAGTTTACGTAACGTAAGAGCTTTTTTGAAGAAAAAGCGATAGCTAGATAACTAGAGTATAAGAGCAAGTGAGTCTTCAACTGAAGCAAGAGTATACGAAGTAGGTGCAGAAAGAGAAAACAAGCCGAGTCTCCCCCGTGGGAATTTCCTTTCTTTTACAGGAAGAAAATTGGGACAGAGGCTTAGACACTAGGCACTAGTCTCGGTTGAAAACGAAGTTTCAGCAGAAGCAAATTGAAAGGAGGATTGTAGGTAAAGTAAAATCCTTTCCCTGTATCATAAATGTAGAGACCTGCAACTGGGATTCCCACTAAATGTAAATTTTTCTCGTTCTTTCGGATAGTCGCTAATGGTGAATGGTGATTAGAGAGTCAAGTTTAGTAATACTACGGTGAATCATCTCGCTAAAGCAAAATAAGATCCAAATCCTTTTCTCGACTGACCCAGACCCTGGTCCTCGAAGGCTCCCTTTCTGGTTCCATGAATTTTGGTTAAGGCACCCATCTATTGTGGACGTGGTCAGAAAAGCTTGGCAAAAGCATTCCCCGATGCCTTATAGCCTGAGACTTTCCCTAAATCTGGGCAGGACAGCTCAAGAATTAAGAAGATGGAATCGTACGGGGGTGGGGGATTAAGACCTGAATATTGATAAAGAAAGTCTGACTTACAGGCTTTACAGATTGAGATTGGTAATGCATTCAGGCCCAATCTGGCGAAACTCAAAGAAGAGGCTGAAGTGCGAAACGCAAATACTATAATGAATGCCTACTCCAAAAAGAAATTCTTTGGAGTCAAAAGTCTCGGGTTGATTGACTTAAGGAAGTAGATCGGAATATAAAGTTTTCCATCTTCAAACCCTTAACCGCAGAAGCAGAAATCGTTTATCACAATTGAGGCTTGATGATGGGCTCAACAGTTTATGGGCAGCAAAACATTCAGAATGAAACAGTTGCCTATTTTCATAATCTGTACAAGTTGGACAATCCTAGATTACGGGCCAAGCTGATGGGAGTTATTCTGGTCACAGATGAGGAAAATGATAGATTTATTTCCATGCCAGAAGAAAGCGACATCAAAAATTTCATCTTCTCAATGCCCAATTCAAAAACACCGGGACCAGATGGATTTTCAGCTTCCTCTTTCAATATCTTCTGGGCGGGGCTAATGTGGTATATGTTATATAGGACTGATCTTCCTCTGGGACCATACCTAGAGGTCTCAATCATACCTTACCTTCATTGTCCTTATTCCAAAAGGTGAAGGTTCCTCTCGCTTATCACAATTTCGTCCCATTAGTTTATGTAATGTATAAGGCCATTTATTTCTCGAATCAGTGCATCAGCTATAGATGCTGCCTCGGCTACAAGAACTTCTCCGGAGATCAAAGAAGAGAAGGAAATGTCCGTAGTGTAAGGTAGTGAAAGCCTTTGTTTACGTTTACGCCTACTCCCTAAAGGTATGGGTGTTATGGCTAAACCAGCAGGCAGTGGGAACTCTTGAATTGAGGTTTCCAAGATTGTCTTAGTTAGTATGTGATATCTTTCCTGTGCTCGGGTTAGAGACCTTGAGAAAAGGAGTTTCTTTGTCCGGACTGAGGTGCCTAGAGATTTCGTTATGAATAGACTGAATCTTCTTACTATCTCCTATTTCCTTGTTCTTTTTCTGGTAGCCGCTGAGCGGAGGGGAGTTAACTACGAGTATGGAGCTCTGACTATAGTGTTTTTTAAGTGATAAAGGATGTTACTAGTTCGTCGCTCAGGTCATACTTCTTTATTGAAGACTACCCGAAACTTCCCATTAATTGATTTGTGAATTGAAGGAAGAAGCCCAATCAGTGTAGCTACGTGGTTTCCAGCTTAAAGAAGAAAGTAGGCAGCTATATGGTTGGTCCATTTTTAACTTAAAGAATAGCTCTGGTGTTAGCAGTTTTGCAGTGTAGCTGTTCGGTTAAGAGAGGAATCAGTGTATTTTCCTACATATTCGGAGAATAAATTATAAAGAATATATCTGTTCGTTTCTTTCCTTTCGTTCCTTCTCTGTCCACTAGTGCAGCTGGAAGCTCCTATGGTTGACTTGATCTTTTATAACGTAATTCCACTGTACAAAGAAGTATCAACCAATGATCCCGGTGCCATTCAACATTCAATCTTCTGACTTGTCTATAAATAGCTGTCTCACCATCGTATTGAGACTCTCTTTTTCGAAAGAGGGTTCTTTATGCTTCCTTTTCCATACCATCCCAGGTAAGGATGACAGCTAGTACAGATGTCCCAAGGAGGGCTAGCTAGTACTTTCTCAAAGCAAGTTGGTCTGTCAATCCCGCTAAAAATGATAAGGCGTCAAGCTATTCTCAAAGCTAAGAGTTATTCCCCCTTAGTTCTTTATTAGTTGTTGTGAATCCTACTCGGAAGTTCGAGCCAACCCTAAAGGTAGAAAAAAGATGAGGGAGAGCTATACTATTTCAAATCTTCGTTCAGAGGCTAAGTTCCTTCAATAGAAAGAAGTTATAAGTACCAACGATAGTTTTGTGTTCTCTTCCAATTCTGAGAGCTAAGCATGACAAAGAAGGCTCGAGAGACCTAGAGGATGACTCTGGTAATACGTGAAACAAAGATGTTATTGCCCAGGGGTGTTACTATCAATGTTGACAGATCGTCTTAGCGGGTTGAAAGCTTAGTTCAAGCTTCTTCCTTCCTGTTCCAATTCCTTTGCCAAAGGCTTCTCTAATGCGTTCTTTTGCACGTTAAGCCGGGGCTTTCTTTTTCTTTTTTTTGGCTCTCAAGATTTTGAGAACTAACGATTTTCATTCCAGGCCATATCCGAAAGGGTGCGGAAACCTAATGTAATGATCAATCGCATTCCTAAGAAGAACTGAAAACAAAGTCATCGGCGGGCCATAACAGAAGCGACTGCGAAAGCCAGAGAGGAGAGACAATCTTTCATGAGAGAGGGACGAGCAAGTGACAGATTGGGAAAAAAATGGGTAGGCCTTCTGAACGGTCATTTAGGGGCCTTGTTAGCGACCCATCATTCTTCCCTTCCCTAAGCTGTCTCCGATCGAAGCGAGCAAGAGATTATAGGAATCGTCGCTCATAGATGTGAATTGAGAAAGCAAGCCCGAATTTTTGTTAATGTTAATTAGGCTCTCTAGTCTGGTCCCTGTCCCTGGTAAGGTCTGATTGTTATCCGCAAGTCTTGTTTTGACCGCGGGAAGGTGAACTTTGCAAAAGTGCTTATTTGGTTGGGAAAGAGAGAACTTATGACTCCAAGCCTACCCTAGCCGAAAACAAGTTTCAGCTATTGATGTAGTCTCTTGTCGCTACCTACTAGAGAAATCCCTTTTTTACCACTCAACAGAAGGAAAAATCCCATCAGAATCGACGACCTATACTTCAACTAAAGGCACAAGGAAAGAAACAGAGGAAATGCACATGAGTCTCCTTGAAGAACGAAGTCGAAGGTAAAGAAATAAAGGTAGAGTGAGCTTCTAGTTGCTCTGCTTGGATTGGCATGGCTGTCCCCCTTTGCTGGTTGAGGCTCGGCCTTTGACTCTGCTTGCCTCTACTTTTCATGTCAAGCGTACAAGTGTAGTTTTGTGGGATTGACTTCTAAAGACAGGAATTCTTTTTCATCTCCTCCTTGTATAAGTCGACGTCTTAACCTGACTTCCTGAGCTCAGTTGATTGTTGAAGAGCTCTAGCTGGACGCTTACCTTATTATTATGAAAAGGGGAAAGGCTTTTTTTATAGAGAGAGGTGAGTAAGGGGGGAGAATGGAAGACCAAAGAGCCCCAATATCGTACCATGACATTGACCTGATCAAGCGCTTTAGGAGGATCACCTTCATCCATGTTCCGAGAATCTACAATCGCTTGGCTGACTCGCTAGCCCGCCCTTATGGAATGAATACTCAGCCCCTCTAGTACACATGCTATTACACCGGAGCACAGAGTCGTTTGTCATCGAGAGATTGGACATCCCAGCCACAGAGCTCCACAACTATCAAAGGAATCTCCCCTGCCAGAAAGGAGTCCCATAGTTGATTGAGAGTTTCGAGAATCTTCGATAGGAGCATTAGCCAGTACCTGAATAAGCAGCAGTTGTTTCGTGGATTGGAATCTCGAATTCTCAACGCTAATCCCCCTCTATTTGCATCTCGACATTCTTAAACTCCTAAAGCAATCACGGTAAGTTCACTTCGGGAATCAATACAATAAGACCTTTTCACTCTTTTCCCCCGAAGGTGTATGTTGAGCCGCAATTTCTGACGTGAAAAAAGAATAGAATAGCATAAGGTCCGACCTTTTTCATCTAAGGGGTAAATAAGCTGTTAGGGCCGAGGGCAGCGGTTACATCCCGGTGGTAGTCAGCAACAGCGGTTCAGTGTCAAATGAAAGCTAAGCGGGAAGGCTACTTCACTTCAGACAATCAGGCAAAAGCAGCGGTGACCTTCCTTTCGCCAATAGACTAGACCAGCAACTACTACTACGAAAAGTAAGAGCTCAAACTCCTAAGCAACTCATAAACCCAATAAAAAAAGTTTCACCCAGGTATACATATCCTTAGCTTGCGCCCTATTTGAGACTAAGGCAGGGAACCCTGTCCTATCACCTTTATCAAATCCCTAGCTCTATTCCTTAGTGCAACTGTCCTATTCCTACCATGGAAATATCTATATTTCTTTTGTTCTATAGTTTCGGATAGAAAAGCGGACGGTATCATATATGAAGAAAGAGATTTAAAAGCCATAAGTCGTGCTAGCAACAGTCTTACTGTCTTGGCTCCTTTGCCCCGGTCTTTTCTTTTTATAAAGTAGCACGTTCCTCTACGAAGGTGCGTTTTAGGCCACGGTAGCAAGTGTTCTGTAAGGAGCTGTGGGACTAAAAGGCTTATGCTTATCGAGCCCTTAATTAAGAGGAAGATGTGATTTAGTTTTCCCTGTTTTTCGCAAGTTAATCAGAATCGGCAAGATCCCCTCTTGTTCTTGCTGCTTGGGAAGAGCAGGAAGAGGTTATAGCCTTTTATTTTACTTACTTTTATTTTACTTATTCAATTTAAATCGCAAAAAGATGGATGGGCCAAATTGAACAAATCAATTTGCCTGTGCTATCGGGCTACTCAGCTTCAAATCCTTCACGCTCCTTGGGATGCCTTACAGTCAGGGAATCACGAAGATGAAACTAGACTCCTTTTTTGCAGTACCTTCGGTTGAGGTGCATTTATGATTTAATCCAAAGCCTGAGCCTCTGAACAACCTGATGAATCGCGTTAAATGTGCTTTTCTGGCGTCTTTGAGTTTATGTTATGAGTTGATCCTAGTTCATAGTAAGTAGAAGGTGTTACGGGTCGGCCTCGGGAATTCGAGGAGCTACTGACGTTAAGCGTTAAGATTGGACTGCTCTTGGGGGAACAGCTTAGTCCATCTTCAACTCCTAGCATGAAAGTGAAAGTCTCAATCCCAGTTCCATATTAAGAAAGTAGACGGACAGAACTCCCCGACCTTGTTAGGACCCCTTCGGATTGGTCCTCTTCTAGTCGAGTAAGGTGCGTACGCTCTTATGGGGGGACATCCTTTCTAATACGCCTTTCCCGGACAAGGATTAGCTTCTGATCTTCTTGCCCTTGCCTCTTCTTCTTCTTGGTCTCGCTCCCTTCCCGAACCTCCCCACTAAAAAAAAAAAAGATAAGAGAATTTCGAAAAACTTTATGAACCGCGGGGCGATTTGAAAAAAAGTATATCTTTCTTGTAGTGCTTTCCATTCCACTATTCTGATCGAGAAAGAATCGATTCCGAACGACCTAGCCAATCGTTCTCAGCCTATTGTCTATCTTACTACGATTCCTTGGCTGCGTAGAAAATGGATTAGCATTATGTCATTCCTACAAGTGATCCCCCATCCAGGCTTGAATCCTGTGTCCTTCACGGACTTCGAGATCAAATAGAATATGTTTCTTTCCATTCCTCGGGAGCCACTTATTTCTCCGAAACAAGAGATCAAAGTTATTTTTTTTCCCAAGAAGTCGACAGCCTTACACCATTGGGATACTTCGAATAAACTAGAGTACATATAGGATACACCGGTGCTAAAACCTTTTCTCAAGATATCTTCCAAACTGTTAGGGTCCTTGCTCCAGATCTTCTTTCCCCGTTGTGAAAGGAGTTGGTTCCGTAGTTTTAGAATTCGGCTGATCCCAAGTACTCCATCTCCATCATTGCATATTTTTATATAGAAAGTAAAGAAGAAAAGGCATAACCAGAAGAATTGTGTAAAATAAGTGAATTTATCCAGTTGAGGCATGATTGATTTTTTAAAAAGGATTCCCTCCAGACAGCTTAACTCCGTCAAGCCTGTACGAGTAAACAATAGATAAGGTTTGCTTGTTGGTTGTTGACCAACAGAAAGCATGGGATGCCCCACAACAAATAGATGGGAGCAGGAAATCTTTATCATTCGGCGTAGTGCAGCTTATATAGAATAGAAGGGGCAAAGCGCTGTTCGTGGCACAGCTTTCTTATATTACGATATTTTCATTGATCGTAGCTAATTAGGTGGCAACAACCGAAGAAGCAGAAGAAGTAGCTGCTACCGCTTCGTGGGCTTCTTCTTTTTCTGAGTCTGCTCGAAAGGTAACTCGAGAGTAGAAAGAACTAGAATAGAGTATGACAGAACAGAACCAGTAGCTTTGAGCTTTCACGTGTTTCAGCTCTTGTTCACAATCCAGTTGCTATTGAATCAGCGTAAGGAGATGCCGATGAGGGTACAAGAAAAGAATGAGCTTTTGTTCAGAGCTTGAATCAGAATATCCTTCAGTAACTCCAGGATTCCCCTGGTAGGGCATACAGGACATACCAGGTGAGAAGTTCGGGCGGAAAGATAGATCGAGTTTACTTTACCCTCTTGATTGACTTTCACTTTAGGACTGAAAGATAGCAAAGGAAATGGCAGCAGTGCTTTATATATTAGGTCTTCGTTGATCACTTCTGCTTAATTTAAGCACTTCTCTTTCGAAACCTAGAAAGCGAGAAAGAGAAGAGTCAGTTCTTGTGAACGACTCCGATGCTCTTTCTATTTAAGAAGATGGAGGAATAAGCGATGCTGCTAAGATCCGCAGTCGATTTAGCTCTTGAGGGAAGGGAAAGGCGGACTTTAATTTGATGGGCTTTTAGGACTGGCCCGGAGAGAAAGTAGATACTAAAAGTAAAAGCAAAGGGCCCTTACCCTTAGATTTGTCGACTTCATCCGCCCTGCTCTTAGCTCGGGGACTTGCTTAATGGAATGAGGCCTCCCTTGTTCTTTCTTTCGCTATCCTTAGGTTAAGAATACGAATGAATCCCATTTCCTTGAAAGTATCCGACTTTCTTTGTTTTTAGTTTTTAGTAAGGACATTCTCCTTCTTTCCGATTCTGTTAGTGATTAGTGATCCCGAGAATCGAGCCTGATGCCTAGCCGGGATTATTTCGTTGGATTGATCAGCGTTGTAGTCCACGGACTTTGACTCCGGGGAAGCTCATTCAGTTATGGAATGCGTTAAGGGCTCTTAAGGAGGAGAGATAGGGACTAAACCCACCATCCATAGCTGGGAAAGAAAGTCTAATTGAGTTACCAGCTTGGCCTACGCTACGATCGTTAGAACTCCCTCCAATCGGTTCAAAGCCGCAGATCAAGGTTGTTGTGCTTTCTCTTTTTCTAGAAGACTAAGTAGTTGACGAGGTCTCAAGGGCAAAAAACCCTCCCCTTTCAGTCGAGTACTAACAAAGCTTGATAGCGTCGTACCTTGCTTTAGCTCGGTATGGTTCACCAGCTGCCTGTTCTTTTTCTCTTTCAACCTTGGCTTGGTATCGCTAGTAGTAGTCTCCTTACCTTCTCCTCGGCAGGAGGAGTCTTTCAACGCAACTAATGTATACTGACAGGCCAGATTCCCTAAAGTTACAAGTGGGTAGCCGCCAGTCTACCTACCATTTATACATAATATCTGCCCGGTCCTTTCCTTAGCAAGGGATCCGGAATCGAACCCGTGGTACGAGAGTCAAGTAATGTAATGGAAGTTGGCCGTTAAACTTCACCCGTCACTCCCTAACCGAATATAAGAGCCCCGTCTTTTTGGCTGCAGTGCAAGCTATAAAAACCAGGCATAAGAAAAGTAAGGCTCTAAGTTAAGTTGATCTCTTACTCAACAAAGAATACAACTTGATCAGTTCCGCCACTCGGAAGCCTGGTATCTTTTAAGGACCCACTGAATCGGCGGTGTGAGAGCTTTCCTAATGTCCCCTTTCGTCTATGCATAGTCAGTATTATAGTTGGGATAAGTCAAGCTCCAGCCAACTACAGTGCAGTGACCTATAACGCTAGTTTTCCACCGGTTCACCCCGGTTTCAGTCTGGTAATTACTCCAATCAAGTAAGTTATAAAAGGATAGAGAAATCCGCGTCAAATCAGCTGGGGCGCTTTTGATATTTTCAAGTTCTAGGGTTGATTCTAGGGCAAGTCATAGGATTGACAGACGTCAAAGTGAAGATATTTCCAGTTGCTCCATAAGGCCTTTTTTAAGACATTGTCTAATCTCTGCCCTAATCTAATTCTTGACTAGGGAAATTTTTATATGGAAGAGTCTTTCAAAAAACATTATTGAGTCTTTATAAAACCAACCAACTATATATTAGTTTAGTGGAAGGAACATGAGTTGGCATCCTGCTCGCAATAGTTTGAATTACAGGTGTAGAGAAAGAAAGGACATCTCCATGCTTCATAGCTGCACAAAAAAAGGGGATGTGGAATCTTCGATTTAGTATCCTGCTTTATTTATTAAGCGAGTGTGAAGGTTGTAAGGCATAATCCCGTCTCTTTTGGGGGTAATATTAAGTTCTTGCAATCCAGTTCAATAAAATGCTTTTGATCAAACCGGTTATAGTTATATCTTTCTAGTCTCTTTTCTCGTATTCTTAGTGCTGTGTATAAAGAGAAGGCCCCTAGCCTAGTCTGAATGAATGTACCAGTGGATAATATTTCATTGAAGGCGCGTAGCACCTCCCCTTCCCAGAACGGATACTCATCATACGAAAACAGGTCCTATAGATGCCTTATGTTAACAAAGTGAGAGCCGAGTCTTTCCTTTGATGGAAGCACTAGACTCACTATACAGGAGAAGACCTAAAGGTTGTAAATCCTTATTCAGCCAAATTCAATTTCCAAGGTCGAGCAAGTAGAATAAAGTAGGAGTTTCTCACGAGAAAACCTCAATCTTGAGTAAATTGGTTAGTGAATTTATACTTTGCGGGTGATTCCACAAATTTTAGGAAGGCAGTTTAATTACTTCAATGGATGGAATTGCTATAAGACATATACCAGTGATGATAAGTGAGGCTTTAGAGCACCTCAATGTAAAAAGTTACGGTATTTACGTAGACTGCACTCTTGGAACTGGCGGGCATTCAAGTTCTATATTATAAATTAGAAATCGCTGACGGTCTAACGAAACATGTGTTGGAGCTTACCTTGTGGCTAAGCGGGTGTCGAACTCATACCTTCCACTCTAGGAAGTACGAGAATAAGGACGAAAATGTAAATAGGTAACAAACAGTCTTTTTGATTAGAGATATCAGCAGTTCCGCTGGACCCTCATTGCCCCCAAGACCTTATAAAAGCGTAGGAGAGCTTAAAAGAAGTGCCTTACCTTAGGCTGGGTCGAGAAAGGATAATGGCATTGGGATCGTGTTTTTGTCATCAGAAGGATCCCGAAGGCATCTAAGCTGGGGTTTCCTACGACCAATAACATAACTGAGGCTGCACTCCGCCTCGATGTCCGTGAAGGTCCGGGAATCTTTTTTGCTTGTCTTCGTCAAACTTGCCAGAACCCCTAAGACAGAATCTAAATTTGACGACTGGTACGAAATTCCAGTTAGAATGCTGACGCTAGATATACAGCTAAGAAAAGAAAGAGCTTTGTCCGTTTCCATAAGAATCTTTTTCTTTAATTCGATTCATAAGGAAGGCTGAAAAGCCGCAAAAGTGGTTTCAGGGCTTATTCCCATTGATTTCCATCTCACGTTTTGAACCTTCCTCTCGATATTGAAAGCTTAATTGCTGCTCCTTACTGCGAGATAAAGCCCTCGTTCATTCCCAATCCTTAGATTTACCACAGCCTAATGCCTTACCGCCCTTAACGGCCTTGCTTGGAGAGCGCAAATCCTTACGCGGTAAACCAATAGCAGCGGATTCAGTCCTTTCCTTCTTTCTTACTTTCATGGGTAGGTTTGGCCTCTTTCCTTCCTTTGAAAGAGATCCCAGGTGCAGTGCCTATTCACTCTGAATCGGATCTTGATGAAAGCAAGCGCCACGCCCCTTGATATCGATTAGTACTGGGAAGAGAGTCTTACTAGTCCGTATAGTCCCGCGCAGTGACTCTCGCACAAGCTAAGAAAGGAAATAAGTTCTTCCGGGCGCCGTGTATTTTATTTTATCTCCCAAGAGACTAGATCTTAACTTAACAATCTCTCTTTCAGCCTCATAAGTAAGAGCTTACTGTGAATCTGTCTTATAGCTTTCAAAGCGTGGACAAGAAGGAAAGCAAAGCTAACCTATTGATAGTGGCACTCCCACAGGCTGGCGGGGAACTCCCATATGGATGGCTGAGAATAATTCATATATTCATATATGAATATTCATATTTCATATATAGGCTATAGGCTTGAAAAGAGTGCTAGCTTTCGAATCTTGTCTTGCTTGAGTGCTAATCCTAGAACCCGCTTGAAAACGGGCTTTTCCCTAAGGTACTGCTAAAGGCTTTCCTTGAAAGGAACGGAGTTACTCGAACAATAGATAGAGGGACTTAGGCCTTCCAGAAAAAACTTAAGCCAGCAGGTTATAGGTCAAAAGACTGACGGGCAAGCTAGCAAGGAAAGTCTCTTTACCTCTTAGGCAATCCAGCCCATCCACTAGCAGAAAAAAGGCAAGCAAGTTATCAAATGAAATGGATAAGGGGAATTAGGGGTAACATTCCTAAGGTCTATTACGTGGATATGGTGTCTATCAGTACTAGGCATCTATTCTTTCCAGTACTAAAGGTTTGAGTGCCAATTTGAGTTGCTTTCGTTCTCTCACCTTCTTGCTAGAAGTGCTAGTGGGATTGCAGATAGATAGTAGGCGGAGTGTCCTAAGGTAAGGGCCTCCGAGCTTCCTGTCTTAGTGATATTTGTTAGCTAGCAGCACTAGTTCTTAGTGTTAGTGGCTAGCTACTAGAAGAGATATTTCCTAAGTAAGATAGGAAGATCGACATTCCCTAGTCTAATATTGAATAGCGGGCCGGTTATCAAGCCCTATTAGCTATCAGTCTTAGCTTCACTTGCTAGAAAAGGAGTTCATTAATAAGTTCAATTTCTAGCCTTACTAAGCAGATAGTAATAGAAGGCTATTGAGTCCCATGAAGAAAGAAAAAAAGATGTACGCCTTCCGATCGAGTGAAAGCAAGGGCAAATTCAATGCCTGAGTCCTCTTTTCTTCCCTTAGTCTTCATCTCACCCGAGTTCAACTGACTTGGAATGCTAACCTAACCGGATTGGAATACTGGACAGCTTATTCGAAAGCTAAGGGACAGCAGGCTTACTGAAGTCTTGAATTCCCTGGTTAGCTGACTGCGGGAATTCACAAATGACCTTGCTTGGATGACTGTACCTTTTAGAGCTTCGCCAAATCTCTCTCCTTCTTTATCAAAATTCTCTCTTATTGAAGCCTTGAAGCTTGATCCGCCTGACCCACTTTCCACTGTGAACCTGCGCCGACACAAGACACAACCGCAGCAGTTCGACGGAGAGCATGGTTCCTCCTCCTCACGAAATGGATTTTCAGTTCTTTGCCTCGGGTCAGCGGATGGTCAGGGGACAGGTAATTACATTAACTAACAAAGCGAAATGGATAGGGATAGCTCGCTTACTACCTTCTGGTCTCATCCAGCGTCTACAAGCGGAGAATTAGTTATAGCGTAGGGGTGGAAAAGAGGAAGAGTGCCCGCTAGAATCTTCTTTCACATCCATCTTTCTGCGTCAAAGCTTTATGTTTGCCGCCCATTCTTATTCATCATACGACACGAGAAAGACAAAACGAATATCACAAGTAGAGTGAAAAGCATAATCTAACCTAGATGGGAATCCGAAGACAAAAGTTGGAATCTAAATCCGTTGAAGACAAAGAATACTGCGTGGAAGCCATTGGATTTTCAAGATGTAGATGCGAAACCGGATGAGTATAAGA